CCTATACAGTTCGAACTATCTATGGGGCATTAGGAATCAAAATTTGGATATTTGCAGACGAGGAATAATGGGCCTTTCGTTGTCTTTCTGTTCCATCCATCCGGCAATTGAATAAAAAATCACAAACTCGTTCATTTTTTTCCGTTCAATCAAAAAAATGATAATTTTTTCGAATTCTTAATTCTATAGGGTTGAATAACAATTCGATTGACTCCATCTCCATATAATTGCTATGCTTAGTGTGTGACTCGTTGGTTTTTTATTTAGAGTTAGGTTAGGATTAAAAAACAAAGGGCCATCCCCTAGTATGAACTAATAACTATATAACTAATAACCAGCTCATTGCTTCGTATTATCTGGATCCAAGGAACCAGTCGCTATATGATGTATTGATCATATTGTTGTAGCAACTGAAGCATTTTTTTTTACATAAAAGAAAAATCAATCTATAAGGTTGTGAAGCAAAAACAAAGGGATATGGATAAATGGAGGGGTGAGAGAAAGAAAGAAAAAGAATAGCAATGATATATGATTCCAATATGTATGGTCTATGAACTATCTTATAAAAGGCAATGTAATAAAGCATTAATGTATTCGTCCATAATTAATAATTAGATTCGATGAATATGAATACAATTTATACGAAAAATAAAAAAGAATAAAGAGCGCCGAGTCAATAAAGACTGAGAAGATTGATTCAGGAACAAATTTTATTAGGAGCTCCATTGCAGAGTTCGGGCCTAGTCATTAATCGAGAAGCGATGGGAACGACAGAACCTGTGACTGAGGAAGATTCCCTTGAAAACGAATCCTAATGATTCATTGGGTGGGATGGCGGAACGAGCCAAGAACCAATTCATTTATTCTGATAGGTCATGGAACGCCCCTACGAATGAAAGGGATGTTGAAAGAGCAAATATTCGCCCGCGAAAGCCTTACTGGATTGCTAAGTTTTGGGCAATTCAATAAAAATAAATAAAATAAAGGTAAAAATAAATGAAGATTCATTAATTATAAAATGGAATTTATCATTTTATTTTATTCCTACGTGTACGTGACAGATTATATCTCAAAAAATTCCATGATTCATTATTCATTCAATTCAAAATATATACAATATTATTTAATCGTTTCATTCGCGAGGAGCTGGATGAGAAGAAACTCTCATGTCCAGTTCTGCAGTAGAGATGGCATTGAGAAACAACCATCAACTATAACCCCAAAAGAACCAGATTTCGTAAACAACATAGAGGAAGAATGAAGGGAATATCTTATCGAGGCAATCGAATTTGTTTCGGCGGATACGCCCTTCAGGCACTTGAACCCGCTTGGATCACATCTAGACAAATAGAAGCGGGGCGACGAGCCATGGCACGATATGCGCGTCGTGGTGGAAAAATATGGGTACGTATATTTCCAGACAAACCTGTTACAGTAAGGCCTACCGAAACACGTATGGGTTCGGGGAAAGGATCTCCCGAATATTGGGTATCCGTCGTTAAACCGGGTCGAATACTTTATGAAATGGGTGGAGTATCAGAAATTGTAGCCAGAGAAGCTATTTCTATAGCTGCGTCCAAAATGCCTATACGAACTCAATTCGTTATTGCGGGATAGGGATATGGAACGAAAGGAAAGGGGCCTTGTGATGAAAAAACCGCAGTTTTTTTATTTCTGGACAAACAATCTTTCTTCTTTTTTTCTTCGCCCTTTAGTTAGTTAGCATTGAAAGAAAAAAGAGAAAAATAATAAGAATGATATGATTCAACCTCAGACCTATTTAAATGTAGCGGACAACAGCGGGGCTAGAGAATTAATGTGTATTCGAATCATAGGAGCTAGTAATCGCCGATATGCTCATATTGGTGACGTTATTGTTGCTGTAATCAAAGAAGCAGTTCCCAATATGCCTCTACAAAGATCAGAAGTGATCAGAGCTGTAATTGTACGTACATGTAAAGAACTCAAACGTGACAATGGTATGATAATACAATATGATGACAATGCAGCAGTTGTCATTGATCAAGAAGGAAATCCCAAAGGAACTCGAGTTTTTGGTGCGATCGCTCGGGAATTGAGACAGTTGAATTTTACTAAAATAGTCTCATTAGCTCCTGAGGTATTATAAATAGATTCTAAATAAATACTAATAGATGAAAACATAATAAAACATAAAAAAAGGGAGGTTCATAGTAAGATATCTGAACTGAATTAGATTCCATTAATTAGTAGAATGCATTAGTAGATTGTTTCTCACGCATATACCTTTAATAATTCATGAAAAAAAAAGAGTAGAGCATGCTGATTATATAAAAACCCGGAGGCACCAATAATTATAGTTCATCATGGGTAGGGACACTATTGCCGAAATAATAACTTCTATACGAAATGCTGACATGGATAAAAAAGGAACGGTTCGAATAGCATCTACAAATATCACTGAAAACATTGTTAAAATACTTCTACGCGAAGGCTTTATCGAAAATGTGAGAAAACATCG